GTTCGATGCGTAGTCAAATGCGGAAAATAGTTATTTGGGAACTGTTTCAAGCAAATGTGCATTCCCCCCTTTTTTTGGACAGAATAAACAAATCCCCCCTTTTTTCGTTTGATATCTCCGGACTAATGAAACTAATTTTTAGAAATTGGATGGGAAAAGGGACAGAATTCAAAATTCTAGATTATACAGAAGAACAGACAAAAAAAGGAGAGAAAAAAGAGAAGGACAAAAAAGAAGAGAACAAAAGAAAGGAAAAAGCACGGATAGAAATAGCAGAAGCCTGGGATACCATTCCATTTGCACAAGTAATAAGAGGCTCTATGTTAATAACTCAATCGATTCTTAGAAAATATATTATTTTACCTTTATTGATAGTAGCTAAAAATATGGGTCGTATGTTATTATTGCAACTTCCTGAATGGTCTAAGGATTTACAGGAATGGAATAGAGAAATGCATGTTAAATGTACCTATAATGGTGTTCAATTATCAGAAACCGAATTTCCGAAAAATTGGTTAACAGACGGTATTCAGATAAAAATCCTATTTCCTCTCTGTCTGAAACCTTGGCACAGATCTAAGCTGCAAACCTCTCATAGAGATCTAATGAAAAAAATAAAAAAAAAAGATGATTTTTGTTTTTTAACGGTTTGGGGAATGGAAGCTGAACTTCCTTTTGGTTCTCCCCGAAAAAGACCTTCTTTTTTTGAGCCCATTTTTAAAGAACTCAAAAAAAAAATTAAAAAATTGAAAAAGAAATATTTTCTAGTTTTAAGAGTTTTAAAGGGAAGAACAAACTTTTTTCTAACAGTCTCAAAAGAAACAAAAAATTGGGTCATCAAAAGTGTTCTATTTATAAAAAGAATAAGAAAAGTACTTTCAAAAGTAAATCAAATTCTGTTATTTAGATTGAGAGAAGTATATGAATTAAGTGAAACTAAAAAAGAAAAAGATTCTATAATCAACAATCAGATAATTCATGAATCGTTTAATCAAAGTCGATCTACAGATTGGACAAATTATTCCCTGACAGAAAAAAAACGGAAGGATCTGACTGATAGAACACGCACAATTAGAAATCAAATAGAAAAAATTACAAACGACAAAAAAAAAGTAACTCCAGGAATAAATATTAATTCTAACAAAACAACTTATAATGCCAAAAGACTAGAATCACTAAAAAATATTTGGCAAATATTAAAAAGAAGAAATGCTCGATTAATCAGTAAATTACATTATTTTATAAAAATTTTCATTGAAAGAATCTACATAGATGTCTTTCGATGTATCATTAATATTCCCCAAATCAATATACAACTTTTTCTTGAATCAACAAAAAAAATGATTGATAAATACATTTACACTAATGAAACAAATCAAGAAAGAATTAATAAAACAAATCAAAATACAATTCACTTTATTTCGACTATAAAAAAGTCACTTTATAATATTAGTAATAGTAAAAGGAATTCACCTATTTTTTGTGACTTATCCTCCTTGTCACAAGCATATGTATTTTACAATTTATCCCAAACCCACTTGGATAAATTAAGATCTGTTCTTCAATATCACGGAACATCTTTTTTTCTTAAGACTGGGATAAAGGATTCTTTTGGAACACAAGGAATAATTCATTCTGAATTAAGATATAAGAAATTTCGGAGTTATGGAGCGAATCAATGGAAAAACTGGTTAAGGGGTCATTATCAATACGATTTATCTCAGATTAGATGGTCTAGATTAATCCCACAAAAATGGCGAAATAGAGTCAATCAATGTCGTACAGCTCAAAAGAAAGATTTAAAGAAATGGAATTCATATGAAAAAAACCAATTACTTTATTACAAAAAACAAAAAGATTCTGAAGTATATTCATTATCGAATCAAAAAGATAATTTTCAAAAATACTTTAAATATGATCTTTTATCATATCAATCTATTAATTATGAAACTAAGAGGAACTCATATATTTCTGTTTATGGATCACCATTACAAGTAAATACGAATCAAAAGATTTCTTATAATTACAACACACCTAAAGGCAAATTATTTGATAAATGGGGGGGTATTCCTATCAATAATTATCTAGGAAGAGGTGATATTATGTATATGGAAAAAAATCCAGATAGAAAATATTTTGATTGGAAAATTCTCAAGTTTTGTCTTAGAAAAAAAGTCAATATTGAGGCCTGGATCAAGATCGATTCCAACAGTAATAAAAAAACTAAGATTGGAACTAATAATTACCCAATAATTGATAAAATTGATAAGAAAGGTCTTTTTTATCTTACAATTCATCAAGATCTAGAAATCAATCCACCCAATCATCAAAAAATCTTTTTTGATTGGATGGGAATGAATGAAGAAATACTAAATTGTCCTATATCCAATCTGGAACTTTGGTTCTTCCCCGAATTTGTGCTACTTTATAATGCATATAAAATGAAACCGTGGATTATACCAAGCAAATTACTTCTTTTAAATTTGAATATAAATGAAAATGTTAGTGAAAATAAAAACGTCAATGGAAAGCCAAAAGGGAATTTTTTTATACCATCGAATGAAGAAAAAAAATCTTTTGAATTAAAGAATCGAAATCAAGAAGAAAAAGAACCCGCAGATCGACGAGATCGTGGTTCAGATGCACAAAACCAAAGAAATCTTGGATCCCTTCTCTCAAACCAACAAAAAGATATTGAAGAAGATTATGCGCGATCAGACATGAAAAAACGTAAAACGAAAAAACAATACAAGAGCAACACGGAAGCAGAACTAAATTTCTTCCTGAAACGATATTTGCTTTTTCAATTGAGATGGGACGATGCTTTGAATCAAAGAATGATCAATAATATTAAGGTATATTGTCTCCTGCTTAGACTGAGAAACCCAAGAAAAATTACTATATCCTCTATTCAAAGAAGAGAAATGAGTCTGAATATAATGCTGATTCAGAAGAATTTACCTCTTACAGAATTGATGAAAAAAGGGATATTGATTATCGAATCGGTTCGTCTGTCTGTAAAAAATGATGGACAATTTATTATGTATCAAACCATAGGTATTTCATTGGTTCATAAGAGTAAACGCCAAATTAATCAAAGATATCGAGAACGAGGATATGTTGATAAGAAGAATTTTGATGAATCTATTTCAAAACATCAAAGAATGACTGGAAATAGAGATAAAAATCATTCGAATTTACTTGTTCCTGAAAATATTTTATCATCTAGACGTCGTAGAGAATTGAGAATTTTAATTTGTTTCAGTTCAACGAATAGAAATGGTGTGAATAGAAATCCGGTATTTTGTAACGAGAACAACGTAAAAAACTGGAGTCCATTTTTGGATGAAAGTAAACATCTTGATAGTGATAAAAATGAATTAATTCAATTAAAGTTCTTTCTTTGGCCGAATTATCGATTAGAAGATTTAGCTTGTATGAATCGCTATTGGTTTGATACGAATAATGGCAGTCGTATCAATATGTTAAGACTACGTATGTATCCACGATTAAAAATTGGTTAATGTTAATACCGTATTTTTCCTATATATCCTATACCGTATATGGTATATGAAAGTAAACAGATGTACACATACCTTGTCTTACATCCCATTCTAATATACGTCAATAAAGTATCAATTAGATAAAAAGTGAATTGAATCAACAAAATCTTCTTCATTTTCGGTTTAAATATAAATTATTCGCTTTTGTGAGTGCAAAAACGTACCATCCTTTTGTATCCCTATTCGAATCCAATTTGATTAATTCATTTTAATTGATAAAATTAGGAGTCGATAAAGAAATTAAGATCATTATGTATATCACATTCAAATTACTGGCATTATTATTTCTGATCGATAAAATTACATATCTGTAAAGTCAAAAAAGGAGGAGGAAATTCTTTTATGGTCAAAAATTCATTCATTTCCGTTACTTCACAAGAAGAAAAGAAAGAAAACAGGGGGTCTGTTGAATTTCAAGTAGTCAGTTTTACCAATAAGATACGGAGACTTACTTCACATTTGGAATTGCACAAAAAAGACTATTTATCTCAGAGAGGTCTACGGAAAATTCTGGGAAAACGTCAACGGCTATTGGCTTATTTGTCAAAAAAAAATAGAGTACGTTATAAAGAAATAATTGGTCAGTTGGATATTCGAGAGATAAAAACTCGTTAATTTGAAGAATCTTTTTGATCGTTTAAATTTTGATGAACTTCTTTTTTTTCACTTTCAGCAATTCATGGAAGAATGAATGGGGAAAAACCTATGACTGCACCAGCTACAAGAAAAGACCTCATGATAGTCAATATGGGTCCTCACCACCCATCAATGCATGGTGTTCTTCGACTCATCGTTACTCTAGATGGTGAAGATGTTATTGACTGCGAACCAATATTGGGTTATTTACACAGAGGAATGGAAAAAATTGCAGAAAACCGAACAATTATACAATATTTGCCTTATGTAACACGTTGGGATTATTTAGCTACTATGTTCACAGAAGCAATAACTGTAAATGCACCAGAACAGTTAGGCAATATTCAAGTACCTAAAAGGGCGAGCTACATCAGAGTCATTATGTTGGAGTTGAGTCGTATAGCTTCGCATTTGTTATGGCTTGGCCCTTTTATGGCAGATATTGGGGCACAGACCCCCTTCTTCTATATTTTTCGAGAACGAGAATTGATATATGACCTATTCGAAGCTGCCACCGGTATGCGAATGATGCATAATTATTTTCGTCTCGGAGGAGTAGCTGCTGATCTACCTCATGGATGGATAGATAAATGTTTAGATTTTTGCGATTATTTTTTAACAGGGGTTGCTGAATATCAAAAGCTTATTACACAGAATCCTATTTTTTTAGAACGAGTTGAAGGAGTAGGCATTATTGGCGGAGAAGAAGCAATAAATTGGGGTTTATCAGGACCAATGCTACGAGCTTCCGGAATACAATGGGATCTTCGTAAAGTTGATCATTATGAGTGTTACGACGAATTTGATTGGGAAGTACAATGGCAAAAAGAAGGGGATTCGTTAGCTCGTTATTTAGTACGAATCAGCGAAATGACAGAATCTATAAAAATTATTCAACAGGCTCTAGAAGGAATTCCAGGGGGGCCCTATGAGAATTTAGAAATCCGACGCTTTGATAGAGTAAGGGATCCCGAATGGAATGATTTTGATTATCGATTCATTAGTAAGAAACCTTCTCCGACTTTTGAATTATCACAGCAAGAACTTTATGTAAGAGTCGAAACCCCAAAAGGAGAATTGGGAATTTTTCTGATAGGAGATCAGAGTGTTTTTCCCTGGAGATGGAAAATTCGCCCACCCGGTTTTATCAATTTGCAAATTCTTCCTCAGTTAGTTAAAAAAATGAAATTGGCTGATATTATGACGATACTAGGTAGCATAGATATCATTATGGGAGAAGTTGATCGTTGAAATGATAATTGATACAACAGAAGTACAAGCTATCAATTCTTTTTCCAGATTGGAATCCTTACAAGAGGTCTATGGGATCATATGGATGCTTGTCTATATTTTGACTACTGTATTAGGAATCACAATAGGTGTACTAGTAATTGTTTGGTTAGAAAGAGAAATATCTGCAGGGATACAACAACGTATTGGACCTGAATACGCCGGACCTTTAGGAATTCTTCAAGCTCTAGCAGATGGTACAAAATTACTTTTCAAAGAGAATCTTCTTCCATCTAGAGGAGATAATCGTTTATTCAGTATCGGACCATCTATAGCAGTCATCTCAATTCTACTAAGTTATTCAGTAATTCCTTTTGGATATCATCTTGTTCTAGCTGATCTAAGTATTGGTGTTTTTTTATGGATTGCCATTTCCAGTATTGCTCCCGTTGGACTTCTTATGTCAGGATATGGATCAAATAATAAATATTCCTTTTTAGGTGGTCTCCGAGCTGCTGCTCAATCAATTAGTTATGAAATACCATTAACTCTATGTGTGTTATCAATATCTCTACGTGTGATTCGTTAAGAAATAAATTTTCCCTATTTTTTTTCTTTCTAGGAAGGAAGTTAAATAAGTTGAATATCCATTTTCATTTTTTTATTCATCATTCAGGCTGATGAACTAAACCAGATAGTTATATGAGTGAAAGAAAACGGCTTATAAATTTGCGGTAAAAAAATGGAGTCTCATTACCTATGTACAAGAGTTAAATGAAAGTAAATATAAGCAGTAAAGATTGGTTACCCCAAGATATTGGTTGATTAGTCATCATGGCTTGAAGCGGGTTCAAAAGATCAACTGTATAGAGGTTTTACTATTAATTACCATACATATACGTGTATTACCATAACAGGAGATTGGGCAAAAATGAGTGGATGGCTAGGAACACCAAGGTACACAAAGGATTCGTAATGGAGATTATGTAAGTTATCCAACAGGATATTTCTGTGCATAAAAGGAATTTTAATTGGGGCTTTAAGTTAGTAGAAATGATCAAGAAGTACTCCCCACGATTCCGATCCAGAGTATACTCCTATCCACCGATTAAAGAAATAACTATCAAGAACGAACTAATCCTTTACTTTGTTTTAAAATCCCTTTTTATGAGAAAGGAGAATAGGAACGAAAAAATAGAAAGAATGTAATTGCAATAGAAAAAAGAGAGCTTTTTTTATTCTTTCTTTACTATATAATATAGATATTTAGACCTATATACCTATTTTTAGAGATAAAATTCTTGTCAGGATTCCTGAACTAATGCAAGGTCTAATTCTTTTTCGTAATCGAAAATGCTAGGTTGAAATATCTATTGATATTTCTACAAGAAGAATTTTATTCAAGGATTAAGTTATTATTCAACAAAGAAAATTTGGAAATTATTAAAAGATGAGATCAATTCAGAAGCACTTTATATTCAATATTTTATATGAAATATAAAAAAATAGAAATATATATAGCAGACAGAATTCCATTGGTCTAATTCGGGACCTTAGGATAGATTTGGATTCTATATATCCTACAAACATAGCAAGATAAATAATAGTGAGTGGGTCCTTAGATTTATTTGTGACCTTCAAGGAGCCGTATGAGATGAAAATCTCATGTCCGGTTCTGTAATAGCGATGGGCACAGTGATGTTATCATCGACTATGATTATCTAACAGTTCAAGTACAGTTGATATAGTTGAAGCGCAATCAAAATATGGTTTTTGGGGATGGAATTTGTGGCGTCAACCTATAGGGTTTATCATTTTTCTAATTTCTTCCCTAGCCGAGTGTGAAAGATTGCCCTTTGATTTGCCAGAAGCAGAAGAAGAATTAGTAGCAGGTTATCAAACCGAATATTCAGGTATCAAATTTGGTTTATTTTACGTTGCTTCATATCTGAATCTACTGCTTTCTTCATTATTTGTAACAGTTCTTTACTTGGGGGGTTGGAATCTTTCTATTCCGTACATATTTGTTCCTGAGCTATTTGAAATAAATAAAGCAGGTAGAGTCTTTGGA